GGATATGAAGAAATATTTTTATTGTCAAAATCAGTAATAGTAATAAAATATCGGATCATTTTTTTCAAATTTCCATCAATTTTCATTTTATATAGGTTTTTTGTTTTCGAAAAAAAAGAAGACCTTTCCTTATTGTTCATTGTTAATAACGTTAACAAACCAAAATTTTTATTAATATTCATCGTTTTCAATCCTTCTTTACCCCATAGAGATATTGAATATAAGGAACTACTTTTTTTTCCACTGTAATTTTTAAAAAAAATGTTCAAATGACCTTCAAAAGTAAGTAAATAGATTCGAAACATATAAAATGCAGTTAATCCGGCCGTGAAATAAGCTATTATTGCAAAAATCGGCGAATATAACCAACTATCATTAAGAATTTCATCTTTGGACCAAAAACAAGCAAGAGGCGGAATACCACAAAGAGAAAGTGTACCTATTAAAAAAGCAGTTTTTGTAATTGGCACATGTTTTGTTAATCCCCCCATAAGAACCATATTCTGACTTTTATCTGGCGAATATCCGACAATAGCTTCCATTGAATGAATAACGGATCCGGATCCTAAAAACAATAAGGCTTTTGAATAAGCATGAGTAATCAAATGAAATAAAGCCGCTTGATAAGAACCTATACCTAGAGCTAACATCATATAACCCAGTTGAGACATTGTAGAATAAGCTAAACTTCTCTTAATGTCTTTTTGAGCAAGAGCTAAAGTAGCTCCTAATAGTACGGTTATAATACCTATAAAAGATATTCCATTCATTATGTAAGGTATAACTACGAAAAGAGGAAGAAGTCGAGCGACTAGAAAAATCCCCGCTGCTACCATAGTAGCAGCATGTATGAGAGCTGAAATAGGAGTAGGCCCCTCCATAGCATCGGGTAACCATACATGAAGAGGAAATTGGGCAGATTTAGCAACTGCACCAGCAAATAACAAGAAAGTACACAAAATACAAAATAAAAAATGGATCTCATTATTCTTAATTAAGTTATTGAATATTTCAAACAAATCCCGAAATTCGAAACTGCCCGTTATCCAATAAATACCTAAAATTCCTAATAAAAGGCCAAAATCCCCTACACGATTAGTCACAAACGCTTTTTGACAGGCATTTGCAGCAATAGGTCGTGTAAACCAAAACCCTATTAATAGATACGAACACATTCCAACTAATTCCCAAAATATATAAATTTGTATCAAATTCGAACTAGTAACTAATCCCAACATGGAAGTATTGAAAAAACTCATATAAGCAAAAAATCTCAAATATCCTTGATCATGAGACATATAATTATCACTATAAATGAGAACTAGAATTGCAACAGTAGTAATTAACATTGACATAATAGAGGTAAGTGGATCGATCAAATAGCCGAATTCTAAAGAAAAATCATTAGTAATAGTCCAAGACCATACATATTGATAAATAGAATTATTATTTATTTGATGAATAGACAGCTTCATCGAAAAAATCATAACTATACTTAACAAGAAAATACTAGAAAAAGCCCATATACGCCGAAGATTTTTTGTTGTCGTCGGAAAAAGGAGAAGTCCCACTCCTATTAACATAGGAACCGGAAGTGGAATGAAGGGTATGATCCATGCATACTGGTATATATGTTCCATAATAGAATATCTAAATTTTAGATTTTAATTTGATTTTTTGTTTACGATTCGCCGGTTCTTGCCTCTTTTGAAAGAAATCAAAAAAAAAGATCAAGTTTTTATATAATTTAAAATAGAATTCGTTAAGTTAGGATTCTATAGTAAAATATTTAAGAAATAATATTGAATTGAACATTTTATATTTTAATATTCAAATTTCAAATCAAGAAGTTATAATTGGCCAAATAATTAATTTGTTAGTAAAAGTGAATACTTTATTATTAAGTAAATGTAAAATGTTGAAGTCTATCAAGTATGAATCAGAAAAAATTCTACTTTCATTTACAGTTATATTATTTATAATATATATAATATAGAATGAATAAAAAAAAAATTAGACTAAAAAATAGTATGAATCATAAGCTCTACTTAAAATTTCATAAAAGATCTAAAAAAAAAATAAGTAATACAAACAACTAGGAATAATAACTAGTTATTTTAATATAAGTTTATTTTAGTAGTTTATTCATAATTAAAAAATTATTAACCGGTTTTACGCAAAATTTTTTGATTGTCTTCCATTCCAAACGAAAAACAAAAACATCGAAAAAGATTCTTTTTTTTTTAGTTAACTATTTTATATAGTTTATAGCAAAAGATATGATACCTCTTACTTTACTTTCTACTTTCCATAACATAGAATAAGTCTCAAATCATGGATTCTTTACTTTAAAGAAATTAATTTATGATTTCCATTTCCTAATTTGGAATTGAAGGATTTCTTATATATATATTTTTTATGATATTTTCGACTTTAGAGCATATTTTAACTCATATTTCCTTTTCAATAGTTTCCATTGTAATTACACTTCATTTGATAACTTTATTAGTCAATGAAATAGTAGGACTATATGATTCATTTGAAAAAGGCATGATAATTACTTTTTTCTGTCTAACAGGATTATTAGTTACTCGTTGGATTTATTGGAAACATTTCCCATTAAGTGATCTATATGAATCATTAATCTTCCTTTCTTGGAGTTTCTACATTATTCATATGATTCTTTATTTAAAAAAACAGAAAAATAATCTAAGTACAATAACTGCGCCAAGTGCTATTTTTACTCAAGGGTTTGCTACTTCAGGTCTCTTAACGGAAATGAATCAATCCGCAATATTAGTACCCGCCCTCCAATCTCAGTGGTTAATGATGCATGTAAGTATGATGGTCTTGGGTTATGCAGCTCTTTTATGCGGATCATTATTATCAATAGCACTTTTAATGATTACATTTCAAAAAGATATAATAAGGATTTTTTATAAAAGAAAACAACTTTTATTAAATCAGTCATTTTCCTTCAGTGAGATTCAATACATGACTGAAAAAGGCAATTTTTTACAAAGTGCTTCTCCCCTTTCGTTTCGAAATTATTACAGGTTTCAGTTAATTGAACAACTGGATCATTGGAGTTATCGTGTAATTAGTCTAGGATTTATCTTTTTAACCATAGGTATTCTTTCAGGGGCAGTATGGGCCAATGAGGCATGGGGATCATATTGGAATTGGGACCCAAAGGAAACTTGGGCATTTATTACTTGGACCATATTTGCAATTTATTTACATATTCGAACAAATAAAAATTTGCAGAATGTCAATTCCGCAATTGTAGCTTTTATAGGCTTTCTTATAATTTGGATATGTTATTTTGGGGTCAATCTATTAGGAATAGGACTACATAGTTATGGTTCGTTCACATTAACACTTACTTAAATTGAAGTAAAGGGCTTTACGAATCTAAACATAAGAACATAGGATAAGACATAAGTAAGTTGCTTATAAACAGGCGAGAACCCTTTTTTTTAAACTCTATGTAAATGGTTCTCGCAAACGCCAAATAAATATGACTGATTCTAATTTCAATTCAGCCTTTCTTCTTCTTTACTTTAAGTAAAGAAGAAGAAAGACTTCTTTTTTTTTTTTTTTTCATTTAATTCAATGAAATCAAAGAAAACCTATCTATAAAAAAAATTGGATAGAATAGCTTCCACCTTTTCCACTGATAGTGAGAGAACGAAATCCGGGTAAATGCCAATACCTATTACTGGTAGAAAGATAGAAGTTGAAACAAATAACTCGCGCGGTCCAGAATCCAAAAAATAAGAGTTTGGAATATTAAATAACTTATATCCATAGAACATTTGACGTAACATAGATAATGAATAAATAGGAGTTAATATCATTCCAATTGCCATTCCAAAAATAATTAGGATTTTTGGTAGTAAAAGAAATTTTTGGCTGGTAATTATTCCACAAAATACTATTAATTCTGCAATGAAACCACTCATGCCCGGTAACGCAAGGGATGCCAGTGAAAAGCTACTGAAAAGTGTGAATATTTTTGGCATTGGAATAGCTATTCCGCCCATTTGGTCGAGATAAACAAGACGTATTCTATCGTAACTAGTTCCCGCTAAGAAAAAAAGTGCAGCACCAATAAATCCATGAGAAAGTATTTGTAAAATGGCTCCATTAAGTCCCGTATCAGTTATAGAACAAATTCCTATAATTATAAAACCCATGTGAGATACAGAGGAATAGGCTATTCTTTTTTTTAAATTACGTTGCCCGAGAGATGTTAAAGCTGCATAGATTATTTGTATTGTGCCTATTATTATCAACCAAGGAGAAAAGATAGAATGAGCGTGGGGTAATAGTTCCATATTGATACGAACCAATCCATACGCTCCCATTTTTAATAAGATTCCGGCTAGAAGCATACAAGTACTGTAATGTGCTTCTCCATGGGTATCCGGTAACCATGTATGTAAAGGAATAATCGGTAATTTGACAGCAAAAGCAATAAAAAATCCAATATAGAATATTATTTCTAATGCCAGAGGATATGATTGATTAACTAATGTTTCAAAATTGAATGTTGGTTCATTGGAACCATATAAACCAACACCCAAAGCTCCCATTAATAGGAAAATAGAACCCCCCGCAGTATATAAAATAAACTTAGTAGCTGAGTAGAGACGTTTCTTTCCTCCCCACATCGATAAAAGTAGATAAACAGGAATTAATTCTAATTCCCACATTAGAAAAAAAAGTAAAAGATCTCGGGACGAAAATGATCCTATTTGGCCACTGTACATTGTTAACATCAGGAAATGGAATAATCGAGAATCTCGAGTAACTGGCCAAGCCGCTAAAGTAGCTAAGGTGGTGATGAATCCCGTCAGTAAAATGGGTCCTATTGAAAGTCCATCTATTCCTAATCTCCAGTGAAAATCAAAAAAGTTTATCCATTTATAATCCTCTGCCAGTTGGATTAATGGATCGTCCGGTTGGAAATGATAACAGAATGCATAGGTTGTTAGAAGAAGCTCTAGTATTGAAATACATATAGTATACCATCGTATAACCTTATTTCCTCTATGGGGAAGAAAGAAAATTAAAGAACCTGCAAATATGGGCAAAACTACAATTGTAGTTAACCAAGGAAAATAATTCATGGTAAAGACAAGATACACTTGAGCCAAAAAAACCCGTACCCAAAATATTTTGGGTACGGGTTTTTTTCGGTAAAAAAAATCCAAATAGAATGGATTCAAGTGGAGTTTTCTGAAACGTATCAATAAGCTAGACCCATACTGCGGGTTGTTTCAGGACCTAAATAAACTCGAACACTTAAAAAATCGGTTGGACAGGCAGATTCACATCTCTTACAACCAACACAGTCCTCTGTTCTTGGAGCGGAAGCTATTTGTTTAGCCTTACATCCATCCCACGGTATCATTTCTAATACATCCGTAGGACAAGCTCGTACACATTGAGTACACCCTATACATGTATCATAAATCTTTACTGAATGTGACATGGAATCTATAATTTTTTAAACTTCATTAATTTTCGATCTAGTTCTAGTAAAGTAAATGAACCAAATATTCAAATACCAGACGAATCAATGATTTACCAGAATTTTTGAATCAATCTACTTCTGGATTGGATCGGTTTATTAGAAAAAAATACTAAAAAAAACAGAGGTCCAAAATACTTTGATTTATTACATTTTTGAAAGTATGATTATACCTTGATGACTATAATAATTTCAATTTATATAATTTTTATATAATAAAATAAAAAAAGATTACTTATTCAATAAATGCGATTGATTGATACGAATTGATTTTCTGTTACGATAAATTGAGGAAACAATAGCCGGTCCAATAGCTGCTTCAGCGGCTGCAATAGCTATAACAAAAATTGAGAAAATGTTTCCTTTTAATTGACGACTATCAAAAAAATCAGAAAATGTTACAAAATTTAAATTAACTGCATTCAATAGAAGTTCAAGACACATAAGAGCCCGAACCAAATTTCGGCTCGTCACTAATCCGTATAGTCCGATAGAAAATAAATAGGCACTCAAAACAAGTACATGTTCGAGCATCATTGGCCAACTCCTTATCAATATCGATTCATTTCAATATGAACAACAATTAAACCGATTTGATTGCCTAGAATATAATAAAAAAGTTCGAATAGAAGAAATTTAGAACAAAAAAGTTTGTTAATAAATCAAACTAAAAGTATTTGCGTTTTATGCATCAATTCTAAAAAAATTGACTGGAAAAGAATACGATAACGATAAAATTTCATTTTTTTTGGATTGCTGGTTTTAAAAATGAATTATTGACGAGCCACAGAAATTGCACCTATTAAAGCAACTAAAAGAATTATTGAAATGAATTCAAATGGAAGAAAAAAATCTGTTGATAAATGAATTCCAATTTGTTGACTAGTAGTTATCAAGTCTTGTTCTAGAATCTGGTTTGATCTTGTAGTCCAAATAATTCCATACCATGACGTATTTAGAATAGTAAAAATTAATGAAATAAAAAGACTTGTACAAACCAACGAAGTAGCCCCGTCCCCAACAGTCCAAAGATGAAAATCTTTGCCATATTCTGGCCCGCTCATGAACATTACAGCAAAAATTATTAAAACATTTATGGCTCCCACATAAATAAGGAGTTGTGCAGAAGCTACAAAATGAGAGTTTGCTAGAATATAAAATAAAGATATACAAACAAGAACCAATCCCAGCGCAAAGGCAGAAAAAATAGGATTGGTAAATAATACCACTCCAAGACCCCCTAATATAAGACTTGACCCCAGAAAGACTAAAAGAAAATCATGTATTGGTCCAGGTAAATCCATTATATGTAAAATAAGAAAAAAAATTGGAATTTTTCATGATCTTGTTGACTTGAACAGGAAAAAAGAAGTTCATGCGTTACTAATTGCTAATTAAATGAAATCCTAATTTGCTATACATATTAAAGTTTTTGGATTCATCGCACTCTTTTTTTACCTGAAAGAGTAATTCGAAACTAAAACTATTTGAAATCATTACAGTAAACCGATTTTCAATACAAATTAAGTTGTGATTTTCATCAATTAATAGAATAGTGAATAGAATAGCCGGGATTTTTAATTATTGACCAACATAAAAAAGAAACTTTTTGAATTTTCACTTAAATAAAAGAACCTTAGTAATTTCTTCCATCACAAGATTTCTCGTTTATTTGAGGCGAATTCAAAATTGTTCGAATTGTGTAATCATCTGTTATTGATATTGGTAAACGACCCAGAGCAATTTGATTATAATTTAATTCGTGACGATCATAAGTGGAAAGCTCATATTCTTCAGTCATTGATAAACAATTAGTTGGGCAATACTCAACACAATTACCACAAAATATACAGATTCCGAAATCAATGCTGTAATTAAACAATCGTTTCTTTCGAATATCTGTTTCCAATTTCCAATCAACAACAGGTAGATCTATAGGACATACACGAACACATACTTCACAAGCAATGCATTTATCAAATTCAAAGTGGATTCGACCACGAAAACGCTCTGATGTGATCAATTTTTCATAAGGATATTGAATAGTTACGGGTAAACGGTTGGCATGAGAAAGGGTAATCATAAAACCTTGACCAATGTACCTTGCCGCCCGTACTGTTTGTTGACCATAATTGATGAACCCAGTTACCATGGGAAACATATAGTAAATATCAATAATAAATTGAATTTTGTTTCTTTCTCTTGTTTGATACAAATTGTGAATTGAATTTGAATTTTTTAATATTTTGAATATAGCAAATAGAAAATATTCGATTTTTTTCAATTTTATAATGAAAGGAGTTGGAAAGAAGTTGTTAATAATAGATTACCTAAAGAAATAGGTAAAAGAAATTTCCATCCAAAATTTAATAATTGGTCCATTCTCAATCTAGGCAAAGTCCATCTTGTTGCGATAGAAATGAACAAAAACAAAAAAGTTTTCGCTAATGTAATGAAAATACCAATTGTTGTTCCAAAGACTCCATACGCTTTATTTATTTCCAAAAATTCAGGAATTATGTATGGAATAGAGAGATTCCAACCACCCAAGTAAAGAACTGTTACAAATAGTGAAGAGACTAGTAGATTTAAATAGGAAGCAACATAAAATAAACCAAATTTGATACCTGAATATTCGGTTTGATAACCTGCTACTAATTCTTCTTCTGCTTCTGGTAAATCAAAGGGCAATCTCTCACATTCTGCTAGAGAAGAAATTATAAAAACAAAAAACCCTATAGGTTGCCGCCACAAATTCCATCCCCAAAAACCGTATTTGGACTGCGCCTCAACTATATCAACTGTACTTGAACTGTTAGATAATCATAGTCGATGATAAGATCACTCTAATCATCGCTATTCCAGAACCGTACATGAGATTTTCACCTCATACGGCTCCTCGAGAGCCATAAATAAATCTAGAGACTGATTCGATATTCTTTAATCTTGATATGCTTGCAGGTATAGATAGATAAAGTTAAAATCAATCGAAAGTTCCTGAATTAGACCAATGGAATTCTGTCTGCTATACTATAAAAAAGTGCTTCGGAATTGATCTTATCCTTTACTTTAAGTTTAAGAATTTCAATTTTTTTATTGAGTAATAACTTAGGTCCTTTAATAAAATACTCTTTTTACCAAAATTAATAAATAGTTCACTTTATTTTCTTTTTTTCGATTACGAAAAAGAATTAAACATTCATTCATTGATTATTTATGACATGACAAAAATTGCATTTCCATTGATATGGATATCAGATAAAAAAATATTTTTTTGCAATTCCATATCTTCTTTTCGTTCCTTTTATTGCTTTTTTTTAGGTTTAAAATAAAACAAAGTAAAGGATTACTTCGTTCCTGATAGTTATTCATATAATCGGTGGATAGGAGTATACTCTGGATCGGAATTTTCTTTTTGGGAGTACTACTTGATCATTTCTACAAATTTAAAGCCCAATTAGTTTTTCTTTTATGTATAAAAGTCTCTTTAGATAACTTACATAATCTCTATTACGAATCCTTTGTGTACTTTGGTGTTCCTAATCATCCACTCATTTTTTCTCAATCTCTATAGTAATTAATGTATGGGAATACCTACAAAAATATAGTAAAAACTCCATAGAGTTGTTCTTTTCAACCCGCTTCAAGACATGATGACTTAGTAACCAATCTTGGGGTAAAGAGTCTTGACTGCTTATGGTTATTTTCGTTTAACCCTTGCCCTTGTACATAGGAAATGAGATTCAAATTTTTTACTGCGAATTTCGAAGCTGTTTTCTTTCACTCATCTAACTATCTAGTTTAGTTTATGAATCCAGGCTAGTGAATAAAAAAAGAAAGATATATCTATTAAATACGTTTCATTTTTATTATTAGAAACCTAAAAAGAAATGGAGGAAGACTTATGTCTCAACGAATCACACGTAGAGATATTGCTAACACACATAGAGTTAATGGTATTTCATAACTAATTGATTGGGCAGCAGCCCGTAAACCACCTAAAAAGGAATATTTATTATTTGATCCATATCCTGACATAAGAAGTCCAATTGGAGCAATACTTGAAATGGCAATCCATAAAAAAACACCAATACTGAGATCGGCTAGAACAAGGCGATAGCCAAAAGGAATTACTGAATAACTTAGTACAATTGATATGACTGCTATAGAGGGCCCGATACTAAATAAACGTGTATCTCCTCTAGATGGAAGAAGGTTCTCTTTAAAAAGTAGTTTTATCCCGTCTGCTAGAGCTTGAAGAATTCCCAAAGGACCTGCGTATTCAGGTCCAATACGTTGTTGTATACTCGCGGATATTTCTCTTTCTAACCACACAATTACTAGTACACCTATTGTGATTCCCAATACGAGAATCAAAATAGGGACAAACATCCATATAGTTTCATAAACCGCTTTTAAGGATTCTAATCTGGAAAAAGATTTGATAGCCTGTACTTCTGTTGTATCAATTATCATTTCAACGATCAACTTCTCCCATAATAATATCTATGCTACCTAGTATCGTCATAATATCAGCCAATTTCATTTTTTTAACTAACTGAGGAAGAATTTGCAAATTTATAAAACCCGGGGGACGAATTTTCCATCTCCAAGGAAAAACACTCTGATCTCCTATCAAAAATATTCCCAATTCTCCTTTTGGGGCTTCAACTCTCACATAAAGTTCTTGTTTCGACAATTCAAAAGCAGGAGATGGCTTTTTACTAATAAATCGATATTCAAAATCATTCCATTCAGGAGATTTTATTCTATTAAAGCGTCGGATTTCTAAATTCTCATAGGGACCCCCTGGAATTCCTTCTAGAGCCTGTTGAATAATTTTGATGGATTCTGCCATTTCAGCGATTCGTATTAAATAACGAGCTAATGAATCTCCTTCTTTTTGCCATTGGACTTCCCAATCAAATTCGTCATAACACTCATAATGATCAACTTTACGAAGATCCCATTGTATTCCGGAAGCTCGTAGCATTGGTCCTGATAAACCCCAATTTATTGCCTCTTCTCCACCAATAATACCCACTCCTTCAACTCGTTCTAAAAAAATAGGATTTCGTGTAATAAGTTTTTGGTATTCAGCAATCCCTGTTAAAAAATAATCACAAAAATCTAAACATTTATCTATCCATCCATAAGGCAGATCAGTGGCTACTCCGCCGATACGAAAATAATTATGCATCATTCTCATACCGGTGGCAGCTTCGAATAAATCATAGATCAATTCTCTTTCTCTGAAAATATAGAAGAAGGGGGTCTGCGCGCCAATATCTGCCATAAAAGGGCCGAGCCATAACAAATGAGATGCTATACGACTTAACTCCAACATAATCACTCTGATATAGCTAGCCCTCTTGGGTACTTGAATATTTCCCAATTGTTCTGGTCCATTTACCGTTATTGCTTCAGTGAACATAGTGGCTAAATAATCCCAACGTGTTACATAAGGCAGATATTGTATAATTGTTCGGTTTTCCGCAATTTTTTCCATCCCTCTGTGTAAATAACCCAATATTGGTTCACAGTCAATAACATCTTCACCGTCTAAAGTAACGATGAGGCGGAGAACGCCATGCATGGATGGATGGTGAGGACCCATATTGACTATCATGAGGTCTTTTCTTGTAGTTGGTACAGTCATAGGTTTTTCCCCGATTCATTATTCATTTTTGCATGAATTGCTGAAAACAAAAAGAAGTTCATCAAAATTCAAGATCTAATAAATCAAATAATTCAAAACGTCTCTTCAAATTAACGTGTTTTTAGCTTTCGAATGTTCAATTGACTTATTAATTCTTTATAACGTACTCCATCTTTTTTTGACAAATAAGCCAGTAGTCGTTGCCGTTTTCCTAGAATTTTTCGTAGACCTCTTTGAGATGAATAGTCTTTTTTGTGCAATTCCAAATGTGAAGTAAGTCTTCGTATCTTATTGGTAAAACGGACTACTTGAAATTCAACGGACCCCCTGTTTTCTTCTTTTTCTTCATGCGAAATAACGGATATAAATGATTTTTTTATCATAAATTTTAAACCTTCCTCTTTTTACCAAATATGGTGGAATTTTGCCAATCAGTAATAATAATGCCAGCTATTTTAATCTGGTATATATAATAATCCGAATCTTCTTATTCATTCATTTTATAAAAAAAAAAATGAATAAGAAGATTCGGTTGATTCATTTCTGTATCGAATTCAAACATTATCGAATTATCAAAATTGGATGTAAGACAAGGCGTGTGCGCATTTATTTATCTACTAGATTATAAGGAATATATAAGAGAAATGTATCATAAATGAGTTTTTAAGCGTGGATACATACGTATTCTTAATAGACTAAAACGACTACCGTTATTAGTATCGAACCAATAACGATTCATACACGCTAAATCTTCTAATCGATAATTGGGCCAAAGAAATAATTTGAATTTTATAAGTTTATTTTTTTCTCGATCAAGATATTTGCTTTTATCAAAAAATTGACTACAGTTTTTTACCTTATTCCCATTGGAAAATACTGGGCTTTTATCCATACCTTTATTATTCTTTGAATTGAAACAACTTAGAATTCTCAATTCTCGACGACGTCTAGGCGATAAAATATTTTCAGGAACAAGCAAATCATAATTGTTTTTGTCTCTATTTTCTATCATCTTTTTTTGGTGTTTACTTTTATGAACCAAGGAAATACCTATGGTTTGATACACACTAAATTGCCCATCACCCTTTATAGACAGGCGAATTGGTTCAATAATCAATATTCCCTTTTTTATCAATTCCGTAAAAGATAAATTTTTCGGAATCAGCATTATATCCAGACTCATTTCTCTCCTTTCAACAGAAGATATAATAATTTCTCTTGGATTTATCAACCTAAGCAGATGACTATATACTTTGATATTATTGATCAGGTTTTGATTCTTTGAATCATCCCATCTCAATTGAAAAAGCAAATATCTTTTCAGGAAGAAATCAAGTTCTACTTCTGTACTACTTTTTTTCTTTTTACGTTTTTTTATATCTGATGGCATATAATCTTCTTCAATATCTTTGTGTTGGTTTGAGAGAACAGATTCAGAGTTCTCTTGAACATTTAATCTAAGATCTCCTTGACCTACGAGTTCTTTTTCATCTTGATTTTTATTCTCTAATTCAAGAGATTTTTTTTCTTTTGATAGTCTAAAAGCATTCTTTTTTGTCTTTCTATTGATGTTTTTATTTTCACTAAAATTTTCACTTCGATTAGAATTTGAAAAAAGTAAATTAATTGGTATAGCCCAGGGTTTTATTTTATATGCATTATAAAGTAAGACAAATTCTGGGAAGAACCAAGATTCCAGATTCGATATGGGACGACTTAGTATTTCTTCATTCATTCCCATCCAATCAAAACGTTTTTTCTTTTGATGTGATCGGTTAATCTCTTGATAAATTGTGCGATAAAAAATATCTTTCTTATCTATTTTATCAACAATTTGAAAATTCTTAGGTTCGGTATTAGTATTTTTATTACTGCTAGTACTGATATCGATCCAAGTTCCAATATTACCTTTCTTTGTAAGACAAAAATTGATAATTTTCCAATCAAAATATTTTCTATCCGTATTTTTCTCTATATCCATAATTTTATTTACGAATAAAAAATTAGTGATAGGGATACTCCACCCCATATCAATCGATTTGTCCGTATAAGATAACTGTTGGTTTTTATTTACTTCGAATGGTGCCCTATAACTGTATCTATAAGAATCCTTCTTATCTTCATAAAAAAGAAATTTATATGATAAAACATCATATCTATAGATTTTTTGAAAATTTTCTTTTTTATGAGGTAATAACAATAAATCGACTTCAGAATTATTTGCATTTTGGTAATTGGAATTAATTAATTGTTCTTTTTCATATGAATTCCATTTTTTTTTTTTTAAATTTTTATTTTCACCCCGACAATATTTATTGATTCTATTTCGCCATTTTTGTGCTACTAATTGAGACCATTTTCTCTGAGATAAATCGTATTGATAATTACTTTTTAACCAGTTTTTCCATTGATTCATTCCGGAATTTGGAATTTTTTCAGTCCTTAGTTTGGAATGAGTTATTCCTTGTACTCCAAAATAATCTTTTATTTCATTCTTAAGAAATAAGGAATTCTTAAAAAAAAAGGATATTCCGTTATATTGAAAGTGAGACCAGTTTCTCTGAGATGAATCGTATTGATAATTACTTTCTAACCAGTTTTTCCATTGATTCATTCCGGAATTTGGAATTTTTTCAGTCCTTAGTTTGGAATGAGTTATTCCTTGTACTCCAAAATAATCTTTTATTTCATTCTTAAGAAATAAGGATGTTCCGTTATATTGAAAGACAGATCTTAACTTATATAAATTACTAAGTTGTTGGGCTTGTGATAATTTGTAAAATACATAGGCTTGTGACAAAAAAGATAAATCAGAATGACTTTTCGAATTCTTATTAATATTAAAACACAAATTTGATTTTTTTATACTCGAAATAAACTTAATTTTATTTTTATTTGTTCTATCAATCCTTTCTTGATTTGTTTCATTATTGTAAATAGATTTATCAACATTTTTTTTTGTTGATCCAAAAAAAAGTTGTGTATAAATTCTGGAAATATTAATAATATATAGAAATAGATCTCCGTGTATCTTTTCCATAAAAAATTTTAGAAAATAAATCGATTTACGGATTAATCGAGCATTTCTTTTTTTTAATATCTGACCAATATTTTGGAGTGATTCTAATCTTTTAATACCATAATGTGTTTTGTTGGGACTAATATTTACAGTTACTGATTCTTTTTTCTTCTTTTTTGAAATTTTATCTATTTGATTTTTGATTGTTCTTGTTCTATTAGCTAGATCTTTCATTCTTTTTTCTGTCACTGAAAAATTTGTCAAATTTACGAATTGGGCTTCTTGAATGGATGATTGATGAATCATCTGATTATTAATAATAGAATTGTTTTCTTTTTTTATTTCACTTGATTTTTCTCTTAATCCAAATACTAAAAAAAGTTTTTTGATTATTTTATTAAAAAATAGAAGGTTTTGAATAATCCATTTTTTTCTTTCATTTGGTATCTTTATAAACAATTTTCTTTTTTCTTTGATAATTCTTAGAACCAAAAAACTTTTTTTTCGAAATTTTCTAATTTTTTTGTTGAGTTCCTTAAAAATAGGTTTAAAAAATGAAAGTCCTTTTCGGGGAGAACCAAAAGGAAAGTCGGTTTCCATTCCCCAAATTGTTAAAAAGCAAAAATTATCTTCATTTTTTGTTTGATCGCCATGAGAAGTCCTAGATTTATGCCAAGGTTTTAGACGGAAAGGAAATAGTATCTTTATCTGAATACCATCCAGTAACCAGTTTTTAGGAAATTCTGTTTCTGATAATTGAACACCGTTATAGGTACATTTAAC